AATCGACCATAATAAAGGCGTTTACTGTCTATTTTTGATTCAACACACTTCCACTGTAGTGTCCGAGTAGATACTGTTACTTTCTCTCGAACCATAGTAATAATATTTTTTTTGATTGAATTATTTATTTCTCTTGTTTCTCTTGAAATAGATTCACTTTTTATTTCTACACACGTCTTTTTTTCGGAGGTCTACAGCCATTATGTGGCATGGGGGTTACATCCCGCACAAAAGTTAATAGGATACCACTTCTACGAATAGCTCGTAATGCGGCGTCTCTTCCGAGACCGGGGCCTTTTATCATGACTTCTGCTCGTTGCATACCTTGATCTACTACCGTACAAATAGCATTTGCCGCTGCAGTTTGAGCGGCAAAGGGTGTTCCTCTTCTCGTCCCCTTGAATCCACAAGTACCGGCCGAGGACCAGGAAACCACCCGACCCCGTACATCTGTAACTGTGACAATGGTATTATTAAAACTTGCTTGAACACGAGTAACTCCCTTTGGTATTTTACGTGCACCAATACGTACATTTCTACGTAAACCAGTTCTCGGTATAGCTTTTGCCATATTGTATCATCTCATAAATATGAGTCAGAAATATATGGATATATCCATTTCATGTCAAAACAGATTCTTTATTTGTACACCGAGTCCTTTAGTCAATCTGATTATTCCTTTATCCTTGTCTTTGTTTATGTCTCGGGTTGGAACAAATTACTCTAATGCGCCCCCGTCTACGGATTAGTCGGCATTTTTCACAAATTTTACGAACAGAAGCTCTTATTTTCATATTTGTCATTCCTTATCTTAATTCTGAATCTACTTCTTGGTAGAAAATAAGTTTCTTGAAATTTTTAATCTCGAATCATATTGAATAAAAATTCCCTAATCTTTCGAATCCTTATTTCGGAGTCGATAAATTATACGTCCTCTGGTTGAATCATAACGACTTACTTCAATTTTTACTTTATCTCCGGGTAGTATCCGTATAAAACTGCGCCGGATCTTTCCCGAAACATAACCTAGAATCAGATCCTCATTATCTAATCGAACCCGGAACATGCCATTGGGAAGCGATTCAGTGATTAAACCTTCATGAATCCATTTTTGTTCTTTCATTCCAGGTAAAGCCCCCTTGAGGTATCAACTAATGGAGGAGAAACGATATTAAACAACTCACCCCCTTTCTTTTTTTTTTTTCAAATAGGAAGAGGTTTCGGATTTCATTTGGATATTAAATGGATTACCATATATAACATAAAATTTCTCCGCCGATTCCTTCTAGTCGAGCCTCCCGATCTGTCATTATACCCCGAGAAGTGGAAATAATTACAATCCCTATTCCACCTAAAATTCTAGGAATTCGTTGAGAGTTAGAATAGATTCGTAGGCCGGGTCGGCTGATCCGTTTTAAATTTAACAAATTTCTATAAGGCCTTTTCCTATTCCTGTTATGTCGCAGGGTTAAAACCAAAAAATTTTGGTTTTTTTGTCGATGTTTTCTGACGTTTTCGATAAAACCTTCCCGGAAAAGTATTTTAACAATATTTTCGGTAATATTAGTAGATGCTATGCGAACAACTCTTTTTCTATCCATATCAGCATTTCGTATAGAGGTTATTATCTCAGCAATAGTGTCTCTACCCATGATGAACTAAAACTTGTGGCGTACCAAAATTGGATATAATTAACATGTTTTTCTTTTTTTTTTTTTTATTGGTTTATGAATATAAATTTTTCAAGGTATATGCGCGAAATACAAGCTACGAATTAATCTAGTTCTTAATCTATTTCCCTTTCCCTTCAAATACCCCAAAGATAAAGATTCAGTTTATAATACTTCGGGAGCCAATGAAACTATTTTAGTAAAATTTAATTGTCTCAATTCGCGGGGGATTGCCCCAAAAATCCGAGTTCCTTTTGGATTTCCTTCTTGATCAATCACAACTGCAGCATTGTCATCATATCGTATTATCATACCGCTGTCACGTTTAAGTTCTTTACAGGTACGAACAATTACAGCTCTGACTACTTCTGATTTTTTTAGGGGCATATTTGGTACTGCTTCTTTAATCACAGCAACAATAACGTCGCCGATATGAGCATATCGGCGATTACTAGCTCCTATGATTCGAATACACATCAATTTCCGAGCCCCGCTGTTATCCGCTACATTTAAATGGGTTTGAGGTTGAATCATATAAATTTTTGAATCTATTCTTCCAATGCAAAGAATGAAGAAAATAAAAGAAATATTGCTTGTCTAAGTCTAAAAAAGAAATAGGTGATTTTGTTTCATCCCCAAGATTCATTTCTGTACGTTCTACACTTTTATCCCGAAATAATAAATTGAGTTCGTATAGGCATTTTGGATGCTGCTATTAAAATAGCTCTTTTAGCTATATTTTCGGTTACTCCGCCCATTTCATATAGTATTCGCCCCGGTTTAACAACAGCTACCCAATATTCAGGGGATCCTTTCCCCGAACCCATACG